AATTATTTCCTCATGCTCATTCTCTATTTTCTCCTTGGTTAATAATAGTGGGCGCAGTACAAATAATCTATGCAGCTTCAACATCTCTTGGTCAACGAAATTTAAAAAAAAGAATAGCCTATTCCTCTGTATCTCATATGGGTTTTATAATTATAGGAATTGGTTCTATCACAGATATGGGACTCAACGGAGCCCTTTTACAAATAATCTCTCATGGATTTATCGGTGCTGCGCTTTTTTTCTTGGCTGGAACAACTTATGATAGAATACGTCTTCTTTATCTTGACGAAATGGGTGGAATAGCTATCCCAATGCCAAAAATGTTCACGATATTCAGTAGCTTTTCGATGGCCTCCCTCGCATTACCAGGTATGAGTGGTTTTGTTGCCGAATTAATAGTCTTTTTTGGACTAATTACTAGTCCAAAATTTCTTTTAATGACAAAAATCCTAATTACTTTTGTAATGGCAATTGGAATTATATTTACCCCTATTTATTTATTATCTATGTTACGCCAGATGTTCTATGGATACAAGATATTTAATGGCCCAAACTTTTATTTTTTTGATTCTGGGCCGCGAGAGTTATTTCTTTCGATCTCCTTTTTTTTACCCGTACTAGGTATTGGTATGTACCCCGATTTCGTTCTTTCACTATCAGTTGAAAAGGTTGAAGTTATCCTATCTAATTCTTTTTTTAGATAGTTTTTTTATAAATAAAAAATGAAAAAAATCTTATCATTTATAAAAAGGTTCGTTGTACAATGACAAAAAGAACGCTTTTTCTTCTCTTGTGTTAAGTAAAAAAACTTTGTGTGAACTAGGGAGAGACCCGTTACTTTGATTCGCGAGGCTCTCCCTAGTTCACACAAAGTTTGATATGCGTTATATGCTTTTCTATTCCTATTGGTAAGTGGTAAGAACTCCTTTTTGAATTTAATTAGATGTTAATGTAAATGAACCATAACTATGTAATCCTATTCCTAATAGATTTACTCCAAAATAGCATATCCAAATTATAAGAAATCCAATAAACGCTACAATTGCTGAATTTGTACCCTTCAATTTTAGATTTGTTTGAGTATGTAAATAAATTGCAAATATGATCCAAGTAATAAAAGCCCAAGTTTCTTTTGGGTCCCAACTCCAATAGGACCCCCATGCTTCATTAGCCCATACTGCTCCAGAAAGAATTCCTATCGTTAAAAAGAGAAATCCTAGACTAATAACCCGATAACTCCAATAATCCAATTGTTGAATCAATTGCGACTTATAATAATTCCTTGGAGAAAAAAAAGAAGTTTTTTTTAAAATATTTTTTTCTTCATTCATGTATTCGACTTTATCAAGGAAAAATGACTTATTTAAATTTAATAAATGATTACTCGTAGAAAAAAATTTTCTATTTTTTCGAACTGTAATGACTAGAAGTGATACTGATAATAATGATCCACATAAAAGGGCCACATATCCCAATATCATCATACTTACGTGCATTATTAACCACTCGGATTGAAGAGCAGGTACTAATATAGTGGATTCGTGTATTTCAGTTAAAAGGCCTGAGGTAGCAAAGCCCTGGGAAAAAAGAGCACTTGGACCTATTATTGTGCTTAGAATATTTTGATTTTTTTTGAAATACGGAACTATATAAATAAAGGAAAAACTCCATGAAAGAAAGATTAACGATTCATTTAAATTACTTAGTGGAAAATGTTTCGAATAAATCCAACGAGAAATTAATAATCCTGTTATACACAAAAAAGTCGTTATCATGCCCTTTTCGGATGAATCATATAGTTTTACGATTTCATCGACAAAAAAGGTTATCAAATGAATTGTAATTAGAATTGAAACAGTCGAAAAAGAAATATGAGTTAATATATGCTCTAAAGTTGAAAATATCATAAAAAGAGTTCCTTAATTATAAAATCGAAATCGGCAATTGAATTCATTATTCATTATAGGATCTATTTTCTTTTTTTAGGAAATGACATGCCGCCACTCGGACTCGAACCGAGATGCTCTAGCACTGCTTCCTAAGAGCAGCGTGTCTACCAATTTCACCATAGCGGCTTGTCTTGACCTCATAATAGCCTATAAATAAGCAATCGTCTAGATTTAAGAATTCAATTGGGTGCAATATTTTCAGGAAAGATTCAAATCAATGAATAAAATCTGTTCAAATATGTCCTTGAACGTTCATTATTTTAGTTTAGGGTTTTAGTTTTATTGTGTATTTGAGAATCTTCTTTACTTGAATTCTTGTAAAACCAAAAAGTCTTACTATCCATTAAGGGATAGAACCTTTCCTCTAAAAAACATTTTTTAAATTAAATGTTTTTGATTTATTTAATTTTAAAAAGTACAACCAAAAAATAAGTTTTCTCAATGAACAAAAAACCTATTTTAGATTATTCAAAATTCACACATATTTATCCATAAAATTTACACTAAGTGTTTTTGCGTGAATTGATGGCCAGAGATATATGGGCTCTATTCTATATAAGAATTTACAGAAAATCCAAAAGAAAAGTAAGAAAGTTGTGCAAAAAAAAAATCTTTTTATAGTACAAATAAGTTGCTGGGGGAAATAAGACTCCTATTCTGGAAAGAAAATATATTAAAAAGAAAGTGAGTATCTTGTGTTTTTTTGTTAAAAAAAAAAGACTTTGTTTAAATTCGGTTTAAAGTAAAACAGAAGAATTCCATTTCCTATGAATTAATTCAACAGGAAATGGAATTTGAGAATTGTCTTTTTGAAACGGAAGAATTTAATTTTTAAGTCAGGTCAATTTAGATTTTTATAAGGTGTTCTGTTTTATTTCTTAATAACTTATTTTTTTATTTTATTTGTTTGTCGCACAAAAAAACTTTTTGAAATCCCGGTAGAAAGAGATTTCCCTAAAGAAAACGCTTTTAACGCTGACCAATAGCCTTTCCTTTTCCAAAAATTTTTACGAATACGCTTTTTTGATGCAGAAGTACGTTTTTTTGGAACTGCCATTTAAATAAAAATTAAGAGATTACTCATTGGTATAGCTGGATGTGAAAGACATCTATTGTTTAAAAAAATCTGCGCTTTTCTAGATAATTTTTTTTCTAAAATTCTAAAAGAATGGAATATGAACGATATGGTAAAATCGCATAAAATTTTTCTAAAAAATAAAAAACAAGAAGAATATTTTTAGTAACTTGTCAAAATTTGACTTGCATTTTCAAATTCAAAGGAGACTCATAATTAATCTTTGTCTTTTATATGATTTGACCAATTGTAACTTCTTGATTTGAATATTTGAAATATTTAGAAGAAATTCAGAAAGAGAAAGAATAAGTAAAAAGAAAGAAAATTTTTTCATTTTTATATTTAAGTTAGGTTAAGCTTAGTGCATATTTTCATTTTTTTATTGACTCCTTTCAAAAGAAGTAAGGTCCGATAAATCGGAAAAATTTAATTACGAATTTCAATTTTTTTATGCAACAGACATATCAATATGGGTGGATTTTACCTTTTGTTCCACTTCCAATTCCTATGTTAATAGGAGTGGGACTTCTTCTTTTTCCGACAGCAACGAAAAATCTTCGTCGTATGTGGGCTTTTCCAAGTATCTTATTGTTAAGTATAGTCATGATTTTTTCAATTAATCTGTCTATTCAGCAAATAAATAGTAGTTCTATCCACCAATATGTATGGTCTTGGACACTCGATAATGATTTTTCTTTAGAATTTGGCTGCTTGATCGATCCACTTACTTCTATTATGTCAATGTTAATCACTACTGTTGGAATCATGGTTCTTATTTATAGTGATAATTATATGGCTCACGATCAAGGATACTTGAGATTTTTTGCTTATATGAGTTTTTTCAGTACTTCCATGTTGGGATTAGTTACTAGTTCAAATTTGATACAAATTTATTTTTTTTGGGAATTAGTTGGAATGTGTTCCTATCTATTAATAGGGTTTTGGTTTACGCGACCTCCTGCAGCAAATGCTTGTCAAAAAGCATTTGTAACTAATCGTGTAGGGGATTTTGGGTTATTATTAGGAATTTTAGGGTTTTATTGTATAACAGGTAGTTTTGAATTTCAGGATTTATTCGAAATACTCAATAACTTGATTTATAATAATGAAGTCAACTTTTCCTTTGTTATTTTGTGTGCTGCTTTATTATTTACCGGTGCAGTTGCTAAATCTGCACAATTTCCCCTTCATGTGTGGTTACCCGATGCTATGGAGGGACCTACTCCTATTTCGGCTCTTATACACGCTGCTACTATGGTAGCAGCGGGGATCTTTCTTGTAGCTCGCCTTCTCCCTCTTTTCATGGTTATACCCTATATAATGAATTTAATCTCATTGATAGGCATAATCACATTATTATTAGGAGCTACTTTAGCTCTTGCTCAAAAAGACATTAAAAGGGGTTTAGCCTATTCGACAATGTCTCAATTGGGTTATATGATGTTAGCTCTAGGAATGGGGTCTTATCGAAGTGCTTTATTTCATTTGATTACTCATGCTTATTCCAAAGCATTATTATTTTTAGGGTCTGGGTCCATTATTCATTCAATGGAAACTGTTGTTGGCTATTCTCCGGATAAAAGTCAGAATATGGTTTTTATGGGTGGTTTAACAAAACATGTACCGATTACTAAAACCTCTTTTTTATTAGGTACACTTTCTCTTTGTGGTATTCCGCCTCTTGCTTGTTTTTGGTCAAAAGATGAAATTCTTAATGATAGTTGGTTGTATTCGCCAATTTTCGCAATAATAGCTTGGGCTACCGCAGGATTAACCGCATTTTATATGTTTCGCATCTATTTACTTACGTTTGAAGGTCATTTAAATGTTCATTTTCAAAATTATAGTGGCAATCAAAATACTTCTTTCTATTCCATATCTCTATGGGGTAAGGGGTCTTCAAAAGGAATTAACAAGAATTTTAGTTTATTAAGAATGAATAATAATGAAAGTTCTTCTTTTTTTTCGAAAAAGAC